ACCATAAAAAGAGTCTCGTTTTATGGTTCTTTCATATACGTTTTCTTTAATTGAATGAACGTTCTGATTCTCAAATTCTCAAAATACTTCAATTGGTACACGCAAGAAATAGGCTAATTCAGCAGCCTTTTGTTCAATTTCTCGTGGAGTCAAATTCTCATCAGTACGGGTCAAGGGAATGGACCCCTGGCCTCGGATGTCCATATAAAGAACACGACGAGCATAAATACCCTCTTTAACTTCTATTCTAACGGACTGAATATCCTTTATAAGGAATCGGAGGAATATGCGACGATTTTTTCCCGGAAATCCCCAACGAAAAATACAGACTACTCCTTCCTTTCTATCGAATCGATCATAACCACTACCTACATTCCAGGAAATTGTGCACCACAAATAAGAGCTGATAAAGAGACCCGCAATTCCGTAGAAAGACATCACGATTCCTTGTGGAAAAAAAATGATTTGCTGAGGCGGAAAAAAAGATAGCAAATTTCTACCAAGATAACTGGAAGTTCCAACTAATAAGAAGCCTAATGAACCTAAAAAAAGGATAAAGGCCCAGCAGAAATTACTTATTTTTCGAGACCCCGTTATAAGTTCTATCCATATATCGTCTGATCGCCAAGTCATACTTTACTCGATTGCATTTTATTGGAATTGAGATAATACCCCAGAGAAATTTGACTTTACTTTTTTGTTTCCGAAGTAACTCTCATCAACTAGCACTAGTTTGAGGTGAACTAGCACTAGTTTGATGTCAACCTTTAGGAGTAATTCATCAAATTGGTTAAATCTAAAATAATAACATACTCTTTATTTAATACGATTCCACTATACATATCGATATACATATAGATTCACCGACTACATTTCAGCCATCCAGAGATCCTGATCTATTTGAAAATTGCTAGAATTGATATATCCATATATCATGTTTCTGCGGGCATAAGAGTTTTTTCCTTTATGTTCGGCGGAAATCGCATGTTATACTATATTCCAATAAATAGATATCCGTGTTATGATACAAGTCCACGTTTTCAAAAAAAAAAATGGATGAGATTGGGTCCCGGTGGATCTAAACAATCTTGTTTTTTTGAACATGAAGAAATAAAGAAGCCATTGCAATTGCCGGAAAGACTAGGCCTACTAACGGCACAAAAATAGACGGAAGGTTCAAATTTGTCATAGAAGGGGTACCTCGATTTACTATTTGTATCTGTTATTATTATTATATAAATAAAGATATCTTGTAATAATTATAATTAAATTAAGAATTTGAATTCTAATTAGATAATATTTATTCTTAATAGAGAAGAATTTGAAATTCTTAGTATAGATCTAAGCATCTATATATCTAAATCTAACTGAGTACGTATAATAAGAAAGAATAAGTGCAAAGAATGTAGAACTGTAGAACTAAATAAATGGACTTAGTCATCTCCTACATGAGAAAGATATGTATGATAATAAACTTTATTATTTTTCTTTATTTCTTTGTCTTTTGTTCTTATCTTCTAATTTTCTAAAAATAGATAAAGAGTTTTTTACCGATTATCGAAAGATTCGTTCGAATCCGACCCAACATGAATTTTTAGCTAAAATGGTTTTTCGGGAGATAGAGAAAGATACAAAACTCTATTATCTATATTGAAATTTCAAATTATATACCTAAGACAAGAAAAAATGCGTTTTATTTTCCGAATTTCACGAAAGGAAGAACTCACTCTTGGTGATGGTGATAACGGCTTCTCGATTCGTAATCAGGAATATAAATATAGGTCAAAAAAAGAGCTATACTCAACTTTAGTTTTAATTCTTTCTACAATTCGATCTTCGATCACCAAAGAAAAGGCCATTATTATCTTATTTACTTTGATTCCGATAAACTAACTACTTTTTGCTACAAACAAAAAAAAAAAATAATTGAACTTAGTGCTCTACTTGATTTTGCTTGACTTTTGATTCAAAGGAAAAAAGGCGTGGAGCTTAAATAACTCACTCAGAACGCTTTTTAAAAGATTACGTGGTACAATTAGGTCGAATAAACCCTTCTGGAATAAGTATTCAGCTGCTTGTGAACCTTCGGGTATTGTTTTATTCAATGTTTGTTCAATTACTCTTTTACCTGCAAATGCAATGTAGGCATTGGGTTCGGCAATAATGATATCCCCCAACATACCAAAACTAGCTGTCACTCCACCAGTTGTCGGAGATGTAAGGATTGATACATAAAATAATTTTTTATTAAATTGATAATCATATAAAGCAGACGAGATTTTAGCCATTTGCATCAAGCTCAAACTTCCTTCCTGCATGCGCGCCCCCCCAGAAGCACACACTATAATAAGAGGTAATTTTTGATTGGCAGCGTGTTCAATCAAACGGGTGATTTTCTCTCCGACTACGGATCCCATACTACCCCCCATAAACTGAAAATCCATAACCCCAATTGCTACGGGAATGCCGTTTAGTTGGCCTATGCCTGTTTGAACAGCCT